ATCTTCCCCTCATCATGCGAAATAAAGAAACCTTTTATTTTCTTATATCATCAGGGTAATGATCCATCAACCTGCTGCTGCTTTTTCTGAAGTATCAACGGGAGAATTCATCCTGGAAGTGGCAGAACTGCTGAAACTACGTGAAACCCTGACAAGGGTTTATGCACAAAGAACGGGCAAACCCCTATGGGTTGTCTCCGAAGACATGGAAAGAGATGTTTTTATGTCAGCAACAGAGGCCCAAGCTTATGGAATTGTTGATCTTGTAGCGGTTGAATGACAATAGCATAGCCTGGATTTCGCATCAATTCGTGATTTGAAATTACCCCTGCGGAGTTTCATATTAATATATTATGACTTTTATTTACTATTCTATTCAAAGGAATTCATAATCATGCGGTTAGGATCGATCTAAACCAGTCCATTATGTATATGATTCAACATGCCAACGATTAAACAACTTATTAGAAATACAAGACAGCCAATTAGAAATGTCACAAAATCCCCCGCGCTTCGGGGATGCCCTCAGCGTCGAGGAACATGTACTAGGGTGTATGTGCGACTCGTTCAGATCATGAACTAGAACAAAGGAAAGAGAGCCATGTTCAAATATCAATGATCAAATAGGATAGAACGGAAAACGAACTACATTTCCTATCTAAAAATAAGAAAATGGAGCATATCCCTTTTATTGTGTATGAAATTTATGGTTTCTATTGGTGTAAATCCACTCACCTCAATTCAAGATGAGAAGCAATTCTCCATTGGTAGCAAATGGTTATCCATTAAGCGGAGGAAATCTTAGTTAATATAGACCCCTCTTGCAAGAACGGACTAACAGGGTCAGCTACCCAGCCAACCCTCATAATTAAATACCGTTACTGTATAGGTAGAGCTCGTTGTGAAAGACCTATTACTGGATAATTCATGGGTAGAGCCGAAGAATGTGAACTATACAAGTTAGCAATAACATTGATTAAATGAAGTAAAGGCTCCGGTGTATAGAGAAGACCTCACCGTTTAAGAAGTAACCATAGAAACGATGGAATCCACTATTTCTTTATCATTGCTATTTTTTTTATTTATTTTTCTAGTATAGTACAATTTCGTATTTCGAGGCGAAACGCCTATAAAAAAGAAAAAATCGTGGTTGGGAAGGTTATAGTAGCCAAAGCCGTTGGAATTTTTAGTTTATACATTGGAAAAATCCGTTTTGTTATTAATATACTAGTAAAGGGGCAAAAGAATAACTGAAAGAAAGGAAATCTATTAGTTATTCGTGAAAGTTTCATTTATTCAATGACCAGAATTAGACGGGGATATATCGCTCGGAGACGTAGAACAAAAATTCGTTTATTTGCATCAAGCTTTCGGGGGGCTCATTCAAGACTTACTCGAACTATTACTCAACAAAAAATAAGAGCTTTGGTTTCGGCTCATCGGGATAGGGATAAGCAAAAAATCAATTTTCGTCGTTTGTGGATCACTCGAATAAATGCAGCAATTCGTGAAAGGGGGGTATGCTATAGTTATAGTAGATTAATAAACGGTCTGTACAAGAGACAGTTGCTTCTTAATCGTAAAATACTTGCACAAATAGCTATATCAAATAGGAATTGTCTTTATATGATTTCCAATGAGATCATAAAAGAAGTAGGTTGGAAGGAATCCACCGGTTAAACGGAGTTGCCCGGAGAATGAACTCCGGGAAGGTCGAATAAAAATGAATAGAATATGATAAAATATGAGAAAGTAGTCAAAATAAATATGAATCAACAAGTTAAATAAAAAAATTTATTCTTCCCAGATTATTATTTGTTTTCTTACGACACGAGAATTCAATCCGGATTCTTGGATTTTTCCAACAAAATATCAATCCCCGTTTGAGTTCGGATGGGAATTCGAATTCAAGTGAATAAAGAGTAAACCTATCTTTTTCTGGCTCTAAGACTAGGAGTTCTAGTGGTCGACTCGGTTCTTTCAAATTGTTTCTCATTATTAAGAAAAGGTAACAAAGATAAAATACGAGCTTGTTTTATAGCAATAGTAATTAATCGTTGTTGTTTCAAGGTCAATCTATTCACTCGTCTAGATAATATTTTTCCCTGTTCACTAATAAATCGACTAATTAAACTCATGTTTTTATAATCAATTCGATCCCCCGATTGGATCGGGGGCAAACGCCTACGAAAAGATCGCTTGGATTTAAGAAAAGTTCGCTTGGATTTTTCCATGGTTTGGTTAGTTTATTTCTTATCCCTAAAATCCTATTTCAGCCGTATCTCTAATTAGAATAAAAAAATAGGATTTGGTTTGTTTATAATTATCTTTAACTATGTTAAATATGTTATATATATATAATGTCATTTTTTCCTTTTTCTTGTAAGATAGATAAGGGCGCAGGTGCTCGGTTCGATCTATTTCTTTACCTCCCCGTGAATCGTATGTTTGTAACAATATGGACAGAATTTTCGCAACTCCAATCGATTAGGCGTATTGTGCCGGTTCTTTTGAGTAATATATCTGGAAATGCCCGTTGATGCCTTATTAACATTAACACCGTTTCGAACACAAGCGGTACATTCCAAAAGAACCGGTATTCGCACATCTTTACCCTTGGCCATGAACCTCCTTTGGATTTTTCATTTACTCAACTCTTCCTCTTTCAATCCGAAACGAAAAAGAAGAAAGGAAGGAAAAAACAAAATAGAATTTGTAACTTACTATCCTCTTATGCAAGATTTCACTACAATCAATATAGCAAATAAGATAGAAAGATTTCTAAACTAGATTTCAAATCACAGTACAGTATTTCATATAAGTATCTTATATAATACTCTTTCCCTAGAACCACAGTTTGTATTCTACTTCCAGAGAAATTGAATACATAGAAATTTCATATTAATTTAATTCCAACCTGAACCCGAGTCTCGCAGCTGTTGAATGCACTTTTATTCTTTCTCTTTCCTCCCTTATTCTAAAATTTTAAAAAGGGAAAAAAGAGAAAAAAAGAAGGGGGGCTGGTATTTAATTGTATCTCTAATTTTCTTTATTACTTCCCACGTCAATAACTAGAATGAAGAAAAAAAGGGGAACGTCAACGCATCCGGGAAAAAACGATTAATCTCTATCAATAAACCTGCCAAAGAACCGAACCATAGAGTACTTAGTACCGGTGCTACGGAAAGATATGTTTTTAGATCTCGCATTGAAAAACCTCCTTCATTTTATTGTAATACATAAACATATTGAAATGTACAATCATCCAGTAAATAAGATTGACTTTTTGTTAAATACAGAAAAAACGTCCTTTCTTCCCCAATATTCCCCCAACTCATTTATTTTTCCTAGGGGTTCCATTCCATTTTTCATATAGATAGAAGTATTTTACTATTATTATATGTTAAATGAGACCAAAAAGACGAAATGGACATAAACATTCTAGATTTTAATAGAGGAGATAACGATGTGGAAAACAAGACAAGAATTCTCTACAATGACACTGTAGACCAATGGAAGGGATGTAGCGCAGCTTGGTAGCGCATTTGTTTTGGGTACAAAATGTCACGGGTTCAAATCCTGTCATCCCTACCTATTACTGCTCCTTTGAGCAGTAACGAGGGATTTTTTGAGATCAATTCACATTGGACATATCATATAGAATCTTTCATTTTTATGATACTATTATAGTGTATGCATACAAGATGTATTGGGGCCAATCCTTTTATTTTCTTTTATGATAAGAAAGCGCTCTTAGTTCAGTTCGGTAGAACGTGGGTCTCCAAAACCCGATGTCGTAGGTTCAAATCCTACAGAGCGTGATTCGGATCTTCTTCGATCGAATTCGGTTGAAGCACTAACTGGAATGGCAATCTGAATTTGACCTCCTGGATATTAAAGAAAGGAGGAGGTCAATCAAAAAAAGAGATGTTAATTAATCTAATCAAAGGTCCAACTGATCGCCACGCCTGTATTGTAAATATGCAGTTACAAATAATCCAGCCAAAGTAATAGGAATTAGACCTAACACGATTCCAAATAGGAAAACTTCAATCATTTCAATTTGTTTGAAAGGAGAAAAAAAGAGGTAATATCTATACCTAAATATTAATCTGAATTACCATGAATCTCAATGACCAAGAATTGGCAATGGACACGGTAAGTAACTATAAATACACAGAAGTTCGCGGAAAGATTTCCTTTTTTGTGCAATGCATTTCAAATCAGTCGTATCTTGCTCAGACCAATAAATAGAGCTGAGGTTATAGTTAAAGCCGTCAGTAGAAAGCCGAAATAACTAGTTATGGTAAGCATGAAGGAGCTAAATGAAATATGTTCTTTTTATACATATGTTTATAAAAAAGCACTTACCTGAGTTTCCTTTTTTGCAAAATAGGAGATAAAAAAATACCAATTGAAAGGTTTTGATTGATCTATCATTATAGACAGCACTAACACGGAGAAAGTCACAACTGTATAAAAAGAAATGGATTCATCATCTGTAACATCTACCCATACCGCCAATCAGCGAATTCATTCTTGGATAATTTTTCAACTCAACTTAGAAACGAATAATAAGAACTGGGGCATTTAATTTCGTTTTAAAATGAAAGTCTTTTCGAATCATTATGGAATGAAATTATTAAATTATTCCTATTTTTATCATTTCTTTTTTTTTTTTTATTGTATCGAATAAATTTTATATTTTAGAGCGAACAGTAATCTTATAAAACTTTTACTTTGATTTTAACTAATTAGATTCCTTAATAGGTTCACTTATATAATATCTTGAATGAATGAGAACAAAAAGTTATCACATGATCACTCGAAAAAAAAATAGGTGTTTTGGTTCAACTATATTCTAAGACTAGTCATTTCTATTCTATTTTGCTTTATAAGTTCTATTTTGTATCTTTCCAAAAATCTGCATTTTTTTAGTTAGGTCAAGAAAGAACCTTCCGATTTTGATCTAATACAACAATGCATGCACTATTAGTGAT